CCCGCAACTAGAAGAAGATCACTTCGGGGATCACTGTGGCGTGACTGAATGTAGAGCAGTCCGCTCTTACAGCGTTTGATCAGTCGATTATTTAGAACTTCGGAAGATGGTCAAGGTAGCTTACTTCCAAGCCACTGCACTAGATGCGCATGTAGTCTACCCAGAATTCTTCTGTTCTATATTAAAAGACTACTTCGAATGAATAGAGAATTACGTCGCTCTTTGATCTACAGAATAAGGCCTACGAGCTCTCTGTTTTATGGCAGAGATCTCTCCACACCAAGGAACCGAATCACAATGGATCGAAGCCCTCCCTTTCCTTCCAATTAGTGAGATTCTATCTCTTACTTGGGAAATTGTGGTCGACCCCGACTACATGGGAACAGATCCTTCTTTCTCGGAATCGAGACTTTTTCGAATTTCCACTGACGAGCTTTCTCGCGAGCTCTTTCTTCTCGGTAACATCTCGAAATCAAGCAGAAAAAAAAAAAAAGAATCAACCTATAAAACATCTGTTCCCAGGTAGTCGGCATTCTAGAAACGAAGCTTCCCAGCCGCTTGCCTCCTTGTGTGGAAATGCTCTTTTCATGATCTCCAGCTCGTTCTCCACTAGGCGAACCCGCCGGGTTAACTCAACGTAAAGAAAGCTCATTAGGTCAAAACTAAGGGAGTGCTTACTAATAGCGAAAGGCTAACATCTCTCCGCCTTTCTTAATAGAATAGTAGCGAACATCTGGTAACTTCGTGCTGTAAGACGACAGGTTGGTAATGAAAGGCAATGTACTAAGAAAGCGCAACTCTATTAGCCCTTTATATGATATGGAACTGGAATAAGAAGAATCATCCTATAATTCTTCGTATCTAAAAAGTATCCTCCTCCCTATAGTCCATTACCTTTCCAATAAGTCTTGGACCAAAGCTTTATCACCGTGCCCGCTTCTAGTAGCTAGTAGGTATTCCCGGATCGGATAAGGCTTCGATAAATAAGTGAATCAGTCCGAAATGCTATGGATAGAAAGTTTTAGCCAATATCGATCCGATCGGGAATGAGAGTACCTGACCTCTTGGCTATTCAGCAGTATTTATTATACCTATACCGCCGCACTCTTTATAGTCGCGACTGTTGTCATGGAAAAAAAATCGATTTTCTGTCAAAGAATCATGCTTAACACAGCCTATAGCGTAAAGGCATTCGAACCGCGTCTAAACTAAATTCAATTAAGGGTAAGGCCCGTATTCTCTCTTCTGTAGATACGCTATCCTTTCTGGCTATGGTATGGGGGAAAGGAAGTGAGATCTACAGATTGATTTGATATTCGATGAGCGATCGTACTATGATCGTTCGGAAGACATGGCCCCACGCGCTACACACAAGAATGAATTGTTATGCGATCGGTAAACTATTTCTGCAGGCAGCCTATCAAATCGGATCACGTTTTTTTTTAATATGTCGTTCTGTCATGTACATGTATTCGGTCTGAAATTCGAATGTTCCTGCTCGTTGCCCGGAGAGAGAATGGGCACGACTCCCCTCTCCCCGTTCTACCGCCCAAAGCGGGCCGGCCGTTCTAAGTTCCGGGGTTGGGTCGGATAGGACCAGACCCAATCGGCTGGATCTGTGGAATCTGATACGGATCAGATCCAATCGGATCTGATCGTAGCTTCGAGTTCAGGTGCCGTACCGCGGCCGGACCGGAAAGGAGGGGGACAGGGAACCTCCTGCCAAGAGGCCAGGGTTGCTTGCTAACTCTCAGCCACTTGTTAGAAGGAAGTGCAGCTTGATTGTCGAGGGGAAGGAAGGAAAATAAAAAATAAGGCAGCCAGGCTGTTCGATTTCATTTCCTCCTTTGGTAAGGAAGTGATAGGGGATGTGATTGGAATTCGTCTTTTCTTTCTTTGTATCATCGAGACACCCGAAGGGCCGGCCATATGTACCTCGGGAGACTCGGCCCATTCAAATCAAAATAGAACGAGCACCTACGACTAAGAAGAATAGAATGTCGACCACAGGGTAAGATGATCTTCTAATACGAGGGCGAGTGACTGGTAAAGTCATTAGATCAACATGGCTGCAAGTGGACTAAGTTTATGTGTTTAAACTGACTACGACCAAAGTCGTGGCTACTTCAATCAAAAAAAGGGCGATCCCCTATTCAAACCGAAAAAAGTACCTCACCTCACTTACGAAGAAGTAGTTGGAGCTGGGCTCTGAACTAGGAGAGTTTGCTTTTGTTTTCTCTTTCTAAGAGCGGTCTGATCCCTTATTTGATCAGACCCCCCCCCTGGTGTTCGAACTAGTCATTAATGGTCGGCTTAATTGGTATCCTTTCGGCATGCCTTGCGAACACTTTCATTTTTAGTCTTTCATCTTCTCTAGAGAAGCGAAACTCGAACGGATAGAGCAGATGGTCCAACTACATAACTTTTTCTTTTTCATTACTTCCATGGTCGTGCCTTGTGGCACGGCAGCACCCGTACTATTGAAATGGTTCGTCAGTAGAGATGTTCCCACAGGTGCCCCTTTTTCCAATGGTACTCTAATTCCTATTCCTATCCCTTCATTCCTTCTTTTGGTCTATCTACATTCCAGGAAATTCATACGCTCCATGGACGGAGTCAAAAGTGGAGTCTTGGTCAGAGCAAGCTGCCCTATTTTATTACCAGACATAATTGGGAGAAGCTCATCCGAAACTAGAGCTAGAAACGCCTTATTTCGTTTCGTTCCCATTCTTCATTTTCTTCTTCTCGAATCCAAGGGGGACTTCCCATATTTAGAATCTTTTTGCGGTGTGCTCCGTTTACTATTCTTTCGTACTTTCTTCTCTTTACCACGCGATAGGTCAGCGAAGCGTGAGCGGGCGCGGAGAAGAAAACGGCAAAGGCCTAACGGGAATGAGCAACGACGAAATGACAAGATAAAGTGCCCCCATTTAGAAAGAAGGGTCGAAGGGTTTGGGCCTGTAGCTTTCCCCGTCCCCCCTTCGTCGGGTGGTGCTTGTGTGGGGGGTGTGCTACCTGAAATCGGGCTTGAAGCTCCCGCCTTACCAACGAGCCGACTGCTGATGGCTGTTGGTCACGACTACTACCAAAAAGTGAACATGAAGATGAATATTTCACATGGAGGAGTGTGCATCTTTATGTTGGGTGTTCTTCTGTCGTGCGACCCGGCGGCTTATGTGCGACCTGTGGCCCACGCCTCCTATTTGTTCAGGGCGGGCGGCGTGAACTCTGATTCGATCCGGGTATTCAATCCCGCCGCTGAGATGCTCAGTTGAATCCTTAACCTTGATAGGAAGATGGCTTATTCAATAATTCGTGCATAAGGGTAAGGAACTTTGGATGAACTAATGCGAATGGGTGTAAGCTTCGCTGCTCGAAAACACCCGGTGCTGACCACACTGAGAGACACGAACGCGCAGGTAACGCCAGTTGGCGAAGTGGCGTTAAGCATCCCTAGCGGTACGAAAAGAGAGGTCGTGATGGTATCATCTACGTCCGTACCGCTCCTCGTGGAGTAGATCCCGCATCCAACTAAGTCTTTGACCAGGGAACGGGAGAATTCCCACTACCGCTGGCAGGCCAGCCGGGCCGTGAGCGCGGTGGGAACGGGCTTCCCAAAAAGCCAGCCCCGGCCGGGGTCTTCATAGAAAGAAGAGGACGGCCCTAATGTTGTGTTGGCAAAGCCAACTTCTTGGGTTGCGGGCGGAAAAAAGCGGACGTGGGGACTCGGGTCGGAGCGCAGCGTAACTAAAAGAGCCATTCCATTTAGGACGAGACAGAATGGGCGGGCACGAGCGGTCTAGTGTCCGAGCCGATTGATCAGACGACGACTACTTCACTTATTAGATTAGTATTAGCCGCCTATCCCGTAATGGAATGGGATAGAAAGAACGCGAAGCGCTAGCGCTATAGGGTCGGTTTTTTTTGGGATAAGCTTGCTTCTTCACAAGCTTATCCCCGCCCCGACCGGCAGCTGCTGGGTCTCCTCATCTCTTCTCAACTTCCCCCGGTCTTCGGCCTGAGCTGTATGAGGCAGAAACTCGTCTCACGTACGGTTCGAAGGCCGAGCCCCACCCCAGCAGTAATGGTGCGGCTTAGGTCAACTAACACAAAGAAGATACAGTTCACTCAACGATTGCCTTTGGGTTCCGAACTCCATATGGGGAAGGAACGTTGTTGTTTGCGGGGTCTCGATCATTTACATGGACCCACTTTTCATTCCATTTGTGGGAATTTGATGATCTATAAACCGTCCTTAACGAACGATCGGCTCATCTTTGAGCATGATGAATCACTTCGTGCCGACCTGTTGTCAATAAACTTTTTGGCCTCATATGAGAATGGAAAACTGGAGCATTTTCTTCATCGGTGGATGAAGAATCGCGAACATAATAATTTCTGGTTAAGCATGTTCCCAGAAAAAAGATACTTTCGAGAAACAACGAGCACGACTGAAGTGGCTATACATACAAATCCATTTACGGATCTATATGCTTCGATTGGAACTGGAAGTTCAAGAACAGGCGGCTGGTATACTACCATAATGAAACTGCCTTTTCTTTTTTTTATTCGGATAGGATTTCTGTTGGCTTCGTTGGGAGGCTCGCGTAGTTTGTTACGTCAGCTCCAAAAGGAAAAATTGCGTTGGAATCGAGAAAGTTACGTAAAGTTCATAATTGTATAAAAGGAGTCAAAGTAGTGACCGCAGCGCATCGAGGCATTTCTTCGGCGGTCCCCGTCCGCTCGGAAGAATTCATGGGCCGGCAGGCGGGCGAGACAGAATGAGCGGGCACTACTAACCAAGCCAAGCCTAGTTCTCTCCGATAGGCGCTGGTAGCTTTCTTCCAAGCCTTGCCTTATATGAGTGGCCATGGCCTGAAGGAGCCTTAAGCACCTGTACAATGCTCAAGTCAAGGCTCTGGGCAAGGGGTGGGAGTTGAGTGAGGGGTGCCCCTAGCTGTTAGAAGGTTGGGCAAGGATAGGGGAATACCCTTTTTCTTGATGATTGGGGAGGATGCTCTGGTATATTGGGTTCTAGTTCTGTCCCCGATTTTTCTTTCCATGCAGACTGCACGTTCATCTAGGTCGAGGAGGGTTCGACAGTCTCCTAACGCGATAGCACTCTTGGTGGAACCTCTGATATTGGAGAAAGCAATGCAGACGGCATCACCTTCAGGTATCATGAATGTAGCTCTTGAGGCGAGGCTTTTCCATCGATCTATGAAAGACACTACACTCTCATTTGGTTTCTGTCTTAAGTTCATTAGCTCAACCAATGATGGCAGGTAATCGGTCTGATGCTTGTACTGGTGTAGGAACCTGGAAACAACATCTTCAAACGTCCAAAGTTCATTTCATAAACAGGAACTAATGCAAACTAACGTTCGGCTTCTCTCTAGAGTGACTTCTGGAAAAGATAGATCAACATTCAACGATTATCTTCTTACATGCAGCAATCGTTCCAAAAGGCGACTAGATGTTGCATTAGATCGCCTGTCTATACTTACTGAACTTAGGCATCTTGAATCCTGGCGGGAAGATAACCCCTGGATGACGGCAGAAATCTCTGAATCCAAGGCGATGAGGTTGAGGTGCATGTCTTGTCATGTACTTTTCGAAGAGATCCTTGAATTGTTTTTCGGGCTTAATCACTAGCGTCTTCGACTGACTTGTAACCTTTGTTGATGTAGCTTCACTTCTTGGTCTTCTAGTCGAAGCTTTGCCCACCTATTTAGAGTTCATCATTGTTGGGCGTTCTGGGGGTCAATTAGTTGACAGGTTATAGGCAGACTGAGGGTGGATTTTCTACGTTCGTTTTATTTGGGGTCTTTCTTCTTCCATCATAACCTTCTTCTACTTTTCTGCTTTTTCACCTCCTTGAGCCAAAATCTGGGCCTCTGAGTGTAGCATTAGGATCTTGGGGCTCATCTACTCTTTCATTCGGGTGCTCTAAAGACACCGGGTGAGTATTGAGTAGGGTTCCAAACCTCGTCTCCAATGACGTTGATTGTTTGGTCGTACAATTCCTGGCTTCTTGCTCTTGATCGAACTCTTGTGGGTCTTCTCCACTCTCCAACCAGAAAGAAACCTTCATCTGCACGAAAACCAAGATCGTAGGCTTTTAATTAGGTTGAATCTTTAATCAAATGTCTTAAATCTGTGTTCTCTCAATCAATAGGGCGGCTGCTAACAGGTAAGCTGTTCTTAAACACCTAGGGTGGACTTCTATGGTTCACACCGCTCACAACCGGACTTACTAGACTCAAGAGTACCTAACTCTAACGGAAACGATCCATCCCGTTGCCACTGCTATGGTGGTCCAAGAAGGCCGGGTAATGCAGGAAATTCGATAGGACTCAGCCTCCTTATTCAGAAGGGCCCTAAACTTCCTTTCGTTCCCAAAAAATAGAAAATCTCTCCTTCATTTATCAACGCTTTATTTATCAATGACTTTATTTCATTTCATTGTCTTGCCCTCTCCTCTCCTTTCAGTCGAGTTACTTCGTACCTCTAGCTTTGCTAGAGCGACTACGTCTTGCCCTCTCCTCTCCTTTCAGTCGAGTTACTTCGTACCTCTAGCTTTGCTAGAGCGACTACGTCTTGCCCTCTCCTCTCCTTTCAGTCGAGTTACTTCGTACCTTAATAAGTTAAGATGTTGCTTGATTGAACGAACATTGTAAGAATCTTTCTAACTGACACCCCAGTCATAATGCCATCCACGTCTTTTTTTTCTTTTGAACAGCTCATTTTTTGTCCTTATGATTTGAGTCCATAATAACTGGCATGGCAGGTTTCATTAATGAAAAGAAAAGCGGAGGCCCACCATCTGCTAGCATTGTGGTTTGGAATCGATTCTTTATCAATGGCCCACCCTTTCTTTGAACCTTGTCAATGATCGAACTTAAAGATATAAACTGAGTGCCATTTGATGAGTAACTGAGAACAAGGGAGAAGGATATGGAAAGGATGAAGTAATGAAAGAGGAAGTCATTGCTAGTAGTAACGACTTGTCACGATCCATTGGTTCATATAGAATCCATGTCCTAGGTGTATCAAAAAACATTCTTTTCACTAAACGTATATAATAAAATAGAGTGAAAGGGTCCACTCCGAAACCAAGAGGGTACTAACTAACAGCTGAGTCCTCTCCGAACCGCAGGAGATAGTTTCCCATCATACGGCTCACCAACTTCACTTGCCTCTATGGGAGGCTCGCTCCGGGCAGGTTCGGATCACTTACAATACACGGCTCTACGAAGGAAGGGCTTGGGTTAGGAGCGTTTTCAATATGATTATTTTCCCGTATTTGTTCGATGAAAAATGCGAGTCTCTTTTGTCCACTTTCTCTATCCCCCTCTATCAAAAGGCCACAAGAGTGACTTCTTATTCCCGTGTTCGATCTCTTCCATCTCTGCCCTGCTCGTTGTCACCTATGTTGAAGAAAGGTTTGGAACCCTGTAGAGAATGAAGAAGGGAAAATCCACTCTCCCCCCTGAAAAAGTAAGGCCCCGTTAGCCTGGGCGAAGATAGGGATAAAGAGTAGAAGCAAGCTACCTTAGCTCTGCCAGGCACTGGACAGGGGTTAGCTCTGTAAATGTGTAGAGCCAAGTGTAGTGTGGTGTAGTAGTAGGCACTTCTAGGCCCCTTCCCCGCTACTGGATCACTCCAGTGCTTCGGGTACTACGGACCCTCTGCCATCCACATTGCAGCAAAGCCGTTTCATGAGCGGGGGGGCTAAGCGCAGTTCTTTGAATCAAACGTTGAATGAAATCGATTCTTTTTTAGATATCAAAATCGAAATCGGATAGGGTAGACGGATAGATCTATCTTTCTTTTAGATTCAAAAAAGACATTTTTTAAGTAGCGTAGCAAGAGAAGCCCCAAATCCTTGATTTGGCCAGGAAAGACTGCACTGCTTTGGGCCCAGGAAGCGAAGGGAATGAGCTCGGCTGCTTCTCTTCCACACTTTTTTTTATCTGTGTCCGTTCCGCATGCGCTTTGCTCTCTTCTTATTCTTCATTGGACGGTTTGGATGGACTTCGCCGTTCTTTCCCAACTAAAATAGAAAAGGCTGTATCACATCGAGATGTCGATTCGTTTTCCGCCCTCAATGAGATGGGGAATTTTGAACCTCCTATTTATTTAGACTTTTTGGCCCTTTATCTTTCTGAATTGAGGCCCGGCCCGGCTCGCGTCGTTCCAACAACCGGCGGGGAGCACCTCAGTATACGATCGTGCGCAGTAACTGGGAGTCCTATTACACCTAAGGCCAACTTCAATTCACCAAACCAAGGTTCATCTCGTGTAGTGATTGTGGACTCGTACAAGGATATTGAGTAGACGGTTGATGTATCAGACTCGACCCTATCTTTCGTAGCATGCATTCCCATCCGTGTCGCAACTGATTCGGTAAGCTACGTGTCCGGTGCACGGAGAACTGCCTTCGGTCCCCCAAACTGACTTACTCGTGGCAACCTTCCGGCCGCCCAACAACCTATAACGCTAGTCACTACTCCCACTGGGGCTAGGAAGTAAGCCCCACAACCCAAAGCGGCGAAGAACAAATAGAATTTACTACAAAAGCCGGCTAACGGGGGTATTCCTGCGTATGAGAACATAGTAATAGAGAAGGTAATAGCCGAAATAGGATTCGTTTTGGCTAGAGCGCCCAAATCCGCTATATATTTGACACGGGTTTGCCGTAATGCTGAAACTATAGCGAATGCATCTATCGTCATTGATGCATAAATAAAGAGACCAATTAGTAGTGATTGAATTCCTTCTATGGTTCCACATGAGAAACCAGTACGAATATAACCTACATGTCCAATTGAACTATGAGCTAGAAGTCTTTTGACTTTCGTTTGGGCCATGGCGGCCAGTGCTCCTAAGATCATAGAAGCAATGCTGCAGAAAAAGAAGATTTGTTGCAATGTAGCTCCATAGGAACCATAAATAAAAACACGTAAAATATTTGCAGAAATGGAAATTTTAGGCGCAATAGAAAAGAATGCTGTAACCGGGGTGGGTGAACCCTCATAGATATCAGGTGCCCACATATATAGAGTCAAAAAAGAGATTGAGTCCGAAGGGGAGGGGGGTTTTCTTCGGGGCTCGAGAGATGGAATAGATAGGGCCCCAAAAGTTTTGAATTCGCCGCTAGGGAATTCACACGAAAGGGAACGAAGAATTCTCAACGAAAAAAGTGCTCTCTGAACCGAACGTGAAAGTTGTTTTCCATCAGACGGCTGTTCCCGTAACTCCACTCTCGACTTGGATTATATATCCAAAAAGGTCCGCTCTCGGCCATTCCACACGCTGCCTAGCGGAGGCGTGGTTATCTGAAGTGGATTCTCTCTTTTGTAGTAGATGCCGAACCTGCTTGCAGCTCTATTGACTAAGAAGGGAGCGGACGCAGCAGCTACATGGACCCCTTCCTTTCTGTTGTTGCCAGCGCTTTCCCGGGCCGAGCCGGAATTCTTTATTAAAAAGAGCAGGCAAAGCCCAAAGGCTGCTATCCCAATAGGCCAGCGAGCGGAACGAAAATTAGACCACCGCGGTCGAAAAAGCGTGTTCCCATCTTTCTTTCGAAAGATGTACATTCTCGGTCTTCTTCGTTTTCGATGAAAAACAAAGCAAAGAAAATCTCGATCTCCGAAAGCCCTTTCCTTCCCCTCTCCCTTCCTTCGTCGAGCCTTTCCTTTAATTGACTTTGGTTAGAGAAAGCATTCTCTTATCTGAACTTGGCGGGCTTCCAGCCTTACTCAACTCAAATAGGGAGTGGGTTTGGTTTGAACATAGGCTCAAAGATGATTTGAAGGGTCCTAGCTATGCCATGCGTTCAATACAAAATCAGGAAACCTGCAGGGATGACAAAAAGAGGGCGCTTTCCTGTGTTGCACTGAAAAAAAAGGCTCTAAGAAGAGCGTCTTCTCTTAGGTTTCTTCCTTCCGCGCTCGCCGCCGCCCGGCCCGCGTTAGAAGAGAAGATTAGCAAAGCGGGAAAAGACAGAGGAAGGGAGAGAAGCATCTTATTCTCTTTGCGAGAACTTCCGGATCAGAGAAGCATTCGGAACAGGCTCCGCGTTCATTTCGTTGGCAGAAAGGCTCCAATCCATTCGGGGCTTCAGAGAACCCAAAAACAAATTTGACTTGATTCATAGAGAAAATCAATAAGAGATAGAATATATATTTCTCTATAAAAAAAAGAAGAATAGAAAAGACATCCCTTTAGATGTCTATGTATCCTTTATCATCTCCTTATTTTTTTTATCGTTATATCTGCTTTCTCTAAAAAAAAAATAGAAAGAAAAAGAGCAGATAGATCCTATCCCCTATATCGAACACTCATTCCTATCTATTGATAGAAAGAAAGATCTTCGTCAAATTCAAATACCGGGCTTTGCCTTAGCTTCGCTAAAGCGACTACGTACCTTTTTTTTTAGGAATTCTTCATATCCAAGGCAGCTTACCACAAGCACCCCACCCCATACCATACGACTAGTTGGGGGGGCTCTTCGCCCTTTGAATAAAACAAAGTAAGTAGTAAGGTAGCGTAAGCGACTTTCATTCTAAAGGAAAGCGAAGAACCAACCTTTAGTCAGTCAATAGGAGCCCTACTTTCCTCTTTGCGACCTCATCACTGAAATGAAAGCGCAAACCTATTTCTTAGTCATCGGGCGGAGCGCACCTTTGGTACTTCAGTCGTGTGAGTTCTTTGATAGTGACTTCCTTTGGTAAGGCGACGAAAGGCTACTTCAATCTAGGAAACAGCCGGAAACTCGAGAGGGTCGCCTTTGAAAGCGTTCGCCGGTAACCGTCACTCCTTCCTTTTGATTATGTCGTGACGCTAACTGAATCCAATCCATAAACCCGGAAACGAAACTCAGTTCGTTCCCTTTCGTCAAGTAGGTAAAGTAGGCATACGAACCACTTTAGCTTTGCCTTAGACTCTTTTGGAACAAAGCAAAGAAGAAGTTTATTTCATTAAAGGAGAAAGGAAAGGGACAAGGGCGGTCTTGCTTGGCGCGAAGGCTGCTGGTTCGGGGGTAGGGTACAGTACTAAAGGTCCTCGGACTTCCAGGCGGTTTTTCTTTTAGGCAGCTGTTTACCGTTGGATCTCGCCAATACAGCCTCCTATAGTTTTCGATACCGAGATATCTATTTTTTTTCATTGTTCCCAGGGATTTTTTGGGTAATCTGCTCCCATACTGCAAACAGTCAAATCTGAACCTTGTCGCTCTTCTTTCTTTCCTCGCGGGCAGGAAGCACACCAGCAGCGTGCATTGCGTGATTCTACTGTGTTTTTTGCACTTGACTGGGTGGACAGTTGACCGGAAGAGAACTTCGATTCGCCCGGCCAGCAGGCGGGCGGCGTGCTTATCTTGTGTGACAACACTACAGAGCGAGTGGCTCTTCTAGGCGGGCAGCTGTGTGACAACACTACAGAGAAAGCGGCGCTTTCGTTTAACATGCTATGGTCTCAACGCCCTTACGAGGTAGTGATGAGTTTCACGCGCTCTAAGCCCGGCCCGGCCCGCGCGCGGTTAGGAAGATTGGCCGCAATCTGAGCGGTACCACCCACCCTACCCTACCACTTATAGGCGGCCGTCCGTCCTACAGCCGCCCGAAAAGGAACTGCAGTGATCTTGAATAGGGATCCTACAGCGATAAAAAGAATCCCCATAAAAATACCACTAGATTGAACACCAGTGATTTCGTATCCGGTCAAAATCTTGGCTAATTGATCGAAATGGGTAGCTCCAGTAGACCCATAGATCATGGAACAAATAGGGTGGGTAGGCCCAACCACCACACTACACGTATAGACGCGAACCCCCCTCGTTACCGTACGTGCGACTCTCACCGCATACGGCTCGCACAAAGACTCCTAAATCCATCCCTTGCCCTTTCTTCCACCTTTCCTCTCCAATCCTCGATCAAACTTGCGTTCTCCAGGCGCTATGAAATGGGCGGTCTTTCCTTCGCCTATCGTATGTATCGGCTTGGCTTCGTCCCGAACCAAGGCAAGTTGTACTTGCGAGCGCGTGCGTGTAGGAAGGCCGACCACTACATAAGCTAAAAGACTACGATTACAAGCCAAGCCGGAAGCGACTCGCTTCTATTCTCGTTGGGATTGGATATAATATAGATGGAGAATCTATAGATCGTAGTAGTTCGCTAACCTCTCTAACTAACATACGATACAATTTCACTTCACGGCACGGCCAGGCCAAAAGAAAGAGCTTCGCTCGGTTGGCCTTCCTCCGCTGACGAATGCCTTCTTTCTCTTCTCTGAAGTCTACAACAAACAAGTGGGAGAGGCAGGATTCGAACCTACGTAGAAAAACTTCAACAGATTTACAGTCTGTCGCTTTTAACCACTCGGCCACTCTCCCCTTCCCGGGCCGAGGCCCTCCTCAATGGGTTCTAAGAAGGAGGTCTTTCAGAACCTGAATCAATCAATAAGCTTTTTGATTTGATTGAAGGAAACTAATACTATTAGCTTAGCTAGCGCTAGCGTTCCGGGGGAATCTAGTCATTTAGTCAGTTCATAACAATCTCTGTAAAGCAAGGGGCAAAGCTTCGTAGACTCCCTCTTATGTAGTCGTCGGCCTTCTTCCCCAGCCCCCCCTTCGTCGCTTCTGGCGAAGCTGCGAGCCTACTTAAATAAATAGCTTACGCTTACTAAGCCTAGTCTACTAAAATAGGGCTACAGCAAGCAAGCTTTCCCCCTTCCTTTGTTGTGGGTCGCGCCTTGCCTTACCGCAGGCACTGAATGAAATGAGTGGAGATCTTCCTTCCTTGAACTTCGTTGCCACTAGTGGCGAAGAAAAATTCAACCATCTTACCCAAAAACAACTCGGAGCCTAAAGAAAGTTCAGTCTACAAGAAGCTGGCAGAGCTTTAGCCCTGCCATTGGACCATATCCATCTATCCTACCTAAACAGTAAGCCTTTTCTTGTTCATTCTTCGAATGACGCTAGTGGAGACGAATTCCTTCCGGCTAATGAAGATACTACTTCCGTCTGCCCATTCATTCCCAGTGGATCCTTCTTCTCCCTAAGAACCAAGTTCACCTATACGAGAGTGAGGTACGAAGTCACTCGACTGAAAGGAGAGGATTCGTGTCGACTGATAAGGAGAGGGACGTAGTCGCTCTAGCTTTGCTAGAGGTACGAAGTCACTCGACTGAAAGGAGAGGATTCGTGTCGACTGATAAGGAGAGGGACGTAGTCGCTCTAGCTTTGCTAGAGGCACGCAGTAACTCGACTGAAAGGAGAGGAGAGGAAATGAAATTCAGTAAAAGGAGAGGGTTTTGGAATTTTTTTGCTAATAGTTACTGAGAAACCTTCTTGAAATCGTATGCCTGTGCTTGAGACAGAAAGTCCCGAAGTTGCTTTCTTCTTAGGATAATTATTCTTCCAAGTCGAGTGACTGGGACCCTACCTGCCCTTTTGGAAAGGGCTTTGCCATATCAGATCAATAGTCTCAACCGAAAGCCCTCTTTGACCATGTCCAGGAGTGGCAAAATGAGAATCTATTATCTTATTTGCCTTGGAGTTCACGAAGTGAACATGCTAGCTACTGCTTGGAGCTCTTTGCAAGAAAGGGAGAAGCAAATTCCTTCTTCGACGAATAGCTGGTGCTCTAGCCAATAAGCTTTAATCATCTTTTCTTTTTTTAGTCTTCGTGCATTACTGGATTTCCTGTTGCTGCAAGGAAGCTTTTGTCTCAAGTTTTACATTTTTTTTTATAAATAATGCTATTGCCATTGCTACATTGAATCAGGCACACAGTCCATTTTTGACTCGCTAGGGGAGCTATTGACTTTCCATTTTCAGAAAAACAAAAATAAGGCATGCATGGAGATTCTTTCTGTCGGAAATTTTCAAAGAAAAGACATCTAAGGCAATGAAATTGTTCAAGAAAGTCCATTACTGAGAGAAGTGGTGATCTCGTCTTGCTTGCTGGGAGAGAGGAAGCTTCCGGACCACCTTTTTCAGCCAGATAGCGAGCAATCACTTAGCAATGAACACTAACTGAAAGCGGCCGAGAATAAGTACCTATCCCTTACGGGAATCGAACCCGTGTCTTCGACATGAAAAGACGATGTCCTAACCACTGAACGAAAGGGACCAAAAAGCCATTCTTCATATACCTCAGCTCCGAGAATAGAAGTGGTTCGTTTTGTTTCTATACGCAATTCAAGATTTCGTTTGTGTTCATGTTGGCGATTTCTGATGTGAATTCGGCCTCACGTAGCTCGCCTTCCTACGGGTTCCCTTACCGACCTAGTGACACACCAACCACGCCCCTTCCCTTTCTCCGATCATAAAGCCTTCTAATCTCTTTATTTTTCTTTCATCTTCCCTGAATAAGTAAGGCCCCGTTCTTTCGAATTCAAAAAAAGAAAAATAAAAAATAGGGCGTGGGCACGTTTGAAGTGGCGAAGGCCTATGCTACAGTAAGAAAGAAAGTACGTTAAGGTTACGAAGCAAGGTCAGCTGGTTAAGAAAAGCTCAGGTTATGAAATCGCTTATTAATTAAGTTAATTAATTAAATTGAAGTAGTAGTTAGTAAGGCGTCGGTACGGAGTTGCGTCAACTGTGGATATAGACTAGGGCTCTTACCAGGTTCCGATCCTGACCGCATTCGCCCACAGGCTTCGCTATAGCTCGCCTCCTGGAGGATAAGTTATAGGCTTCCGCAGGTTCCTTTCGACCCAGAGCATATTTGCTCTTGCTTCTGAGTTGAGAGTGAGTTCTTAGGAGTACTGGACCAGCCCACCTCAAGCCCTCGGATTGAAGTGGGGAGAGGAAAGAAGCGGTACTCTTCTAACGTCATACCTTGCTCTATACCCTTGGCATACATCAAGTGAATAGCTGGCCATCTCTATTCTATATAGGAAAGCTCAGATCTTATCTATACGTAATACCGAGTTTGAGTTCCTTCTGCTGAACCTGGGATATTCAATTTCGATGTTGCTATAGGAAGCTCGAGCGGATGTGGGAATTGCATCTGCTACTTCGGATAGAGGGAAATGAGGCGTAAAAAGCAAAAACTTCTCCTGCATCCCATTCGACGAGGTACGCAGTAACTCGACCAACGGGAGAGGAGCGAATACTCACCCCGTTTGCTAAGCGGGCTCATAGTCCAAGCCTCTTTGTCCGAGGAAGGGGAAGCCCTTCAAGTACCAATCCGGTCCATGTGCTGGCTTGGCTACCCAAGAAGTCTTTTTCGCTGCTTGGTTCGCGTAAGCTCAATGCTTAGGGCAGAGTTATGGCTTTACTCCTTCTTAATCTAGCATTGCTACTCTTCTGACTATGTCTAAAATGGGACCAGACCGACAGCCCACCACTGGAACTTGCTTTGCTCTCGCTCGGCTCACTCCCGCCTGTCTTCTTCCAACCATAGTAAACTGAAAGAAGGATCTTTCAGTTCACTACAGTTGGAACCTCACTGACCTTCTCGGGCAGTTACTCTAAGCTTGGGTCTCCGCCAGCTTTACCTTTCCCTCTCCCTTAGTGTCTTTCCACTTTCGTCGTTCAGGAACAAACACTTCGCCTAATTCTTTTGAATCCCGGCCTTGTTTTTCCCCACTAAAAAATTACGTTACGACCACTGAACAAACTTGGTTGACGAACATGGTTTATGCGCCGCTAATGTAGCGGCTTGTCGAGCATTTGACAAACTTACACCATCCATTTCAAATAGGATTTGTCCCGTGGACACACGAGCAATCCAACCCGTAGGATTTCCCTTTCCTCTTCCCATTCTGACTTCTGTAGGTTTCCCGGTAATAGGGAGATCTGCGAGAACTCTTACCCATATCTAACCATTTCCTCGAAATTGTCCGCTCATAGCACGATGGAAATGCCCGATTATAGCCCGGCGCGCTGCTTCAATGGCTCGATATGAAAGACGACCAGCTCTACAACTTTTAGTGCCATATCTTCCAAAACCAAGTTGTGTACCGTCCGGTTTGCAACCTCTACTACATCTGCCTTTACGATATTTACTAGATTTCGTACGTTTCGGATATAGCACGCCCCTTTCATTTTTGACTATAAGAAATCCACACTTTGACACCTAAGATTCCGTAACGAGTAGATACTTCCGCAGAAGCATAATCGATTTTCTGGTGTAATACATTACAAGATGTTTTTCCATATTTTCCGCATTCAGTTCTAGCAATTTCTGCACCTGCTAATCGACCTGAACAACATATACGGATCCCCTCTACCCCTTTTTTCATTACTAATGGAATATTCTTCACTATTTGACTAAAAATGGAACGAAATGATCTTCTTTTGTTTTTCGGTTGAAAAGATATGTCTTGTCCCCGGCCCCTTCTTTACCTTCGCCGCGGTAACTTGTCCTTTAATTTAGCATAAGTATCGGAAAGGGGGCCCGTTTGTTGCAGGTCGTCCCTTAGTTGACAAAGCCGCTCATAGGGCTCCTCCCCACTAGCGGTTCTAGGATTATCGAGGGCCCGCGCCCCACGCTCCAGCCAACCCCCAGCCGGATCCCAGTGATCCATCGCCTGGAAGATTTCCACTTTGACCTCGAACCGATCCTGGGCGTCTATCCGTGCCTGTTCCATCCGCTCCCAAGAGGGGTCAGGGTTGTTAGATAAAAGGCGGGCCTGGATGATGCTCACGCTATCCCCACCTATTTGCTGTGTATCCGTATAAGGAAACGGTACAACAGGTGGAGTCTGATTAGATGGCCCTGCCTCCTCCGAGACTAGATTCGCGCGAGGGAAAGGCGGCCCCTCCGGCTGATTCACCGACGCGCTACTTGTGCCCTCTGTTCCGCTGCTGGGCCAGGATTCTTCCAGAACGCCCAGATCGAACGTCTCACCTAGCTCCTCTGACCCATCCGCATCGGGCTGGTTCAGATCGGCTGGCGCATCGCCGGAAGCGTAGGACGGATCGGCCATAGAAATAATAAGGGACGAAAAAAGTGGAGGTAAGCCCCAGCCTAGGCGCCTAAAGAAGACGCTTATTCCGGAGCCCACTATCATAAATAGGAGTCGTCGGAAAATGCGAGAAAAATCCAACTGATAGTGGGCACATACCCAATAAGAAATGGTAAGAATGAAAACGAAAATAAAAAGCAGGACCAAGATTCTGTTCGCGCGGTCGCCCTCACTGAACCGACTTGAATCTGAACTACGATTCAGACCAAGCCTTACCGAAATCGGATTTCCTTTTCGCACCATATACGCTTAGACTTGACTTTGTCCCCCTTTTTCTTCCCTATCCAATATTTTTCTTCGTTTTCGTGTAAAAGGAAAGGTACGAAGTGACTCGACTGAAAGGAGAGGAGAGAAATTGTTGACCAACTTGTCCTCTTTCCATCTTTTCTTTCCCCAAAATGCACCTACATACAATGGCACTCTTTAGGGGAAATGCAAAAATGAACCTCCCAACTCTCCGGTTCAATCGTTAGACCGGTCCATAAAAACAAGGCCAATTCACTCATATTAAGAGACACCCACCTATCCGCTAAGAGGCTATAACTCCCTAGCTTCTATTCGTCTTAGTAATGGGCGCTGTAATTCTGACTTCTGTTCTCTAGAAGTTGCTTAAATTTATTCCACTTCACATCATTAGAAGGCTCCTCAGAATCAATCACTTGATTACCGCACACAGCATCTACATAGCGGTTGTAACAATTAAGAAAGTCGGATACCATTTTACGCCATTTCTTTTTATCTTTAACTGGTGAAAGTGAATTTAAGAAGTCTGTAAGATAATCAGATGGCAGAGGTTCATTATCCTTGTGATTGTATAAGTTATAAATATCATGAGTATGGGAGTATGGAAGAATCAGATTGATCTTCATAAACTCATTAATTATTCGAAGTGGATGATCCATATTAAAAATGACCTTGGTAGACCCGCTTAAGTAACCACCCCTCATATCCGATAACTCATAAGGCTTCTTTACATCTAAATCCACAATTTGGTATAATTCTTCTTCCGTTGGGTGTACCCAATCTATCGGCTTGCAAACCATTGGAAGATTGAGTTTCAACGGGAGATAACTTAAGTCAAAATTACATACAGCGAATAAATTGTATTCTATATAACCCTTTCCTTTCTCTTTCACTACAGCTTTCTTATTATCTGCTGAAAGGGACTCAATACGGATCACTTGTCTTTCAATCATGAATTCAAGCAATTTCCTACCTATTTCAAATTGTGTACCTTTTTTATGCTTGATATCACCATCCTTACTACTATCAACTCGACTACATTCCTTTTGATTATTATTGATCATATTAGCCTGTGTTATAACAGTCCTATGTAATAGTCCCAACAATGTAGAGACCCTCACAGCCGAGGACTCTTGAACACTGTGGAACGCCACCCCAAGGACATGGATAATGATAGCCTCCAGCGTATATTCACCAAACTGGGCTATAGTACTATTATAAATTTCTGTAGGAATGTTTTTATACAAATCTAATTTAGCGCTTATAGGATCCTTTCCTATCAATAGTTTGATTAAGTTTGGTGTATCCTTAAATATACTTTTATCATCGAATGTCATAGTTAGATTTTCAATCCTTGTCTGTAACGATATTAATTCATTTTCCGTCGGGTTCCAAGTCTTATTACTTTGATTCACCTTCTTGTACTCATTCAATATTGAAAATACTTTCGAATTATACATATCTATCCCACCTTTCTGTATTGTATTAGCTTCTATATCCCTATAGAATTGATTCCAAAACTCCTTGATTGTATTGTTATTACTTGTGGAATACTCCCTATAATTTCTAACTCTTACATTACCATAACACCATGAAGAGGCACGAGTATACAGTATTTTATTCCCATTTAAGGGAGAGGCACATAAGTTTTTTTGTTTTTGCATGTTTTGTTGTTTTTTGTTGTGTAAAGATTTCATAACTCTAGCATAAAGTCTATATGATTTGACTAAGTCCAACTCGCTAACTCCAACCTCACTCGGTCGAAAAATAAAAATCAATATTATCAGAAAAAGATCTGAATTCTTTTATTTCCCCTAAAGAGTGCCATTGCTGGGGGGTGCATTTTGGATGAGATATGAATTCTTTTATTTCCCCTAAAGAGTGCCATTGGAGTGAGGTGCATTTTTTCAAGATTCTTAAAAAAAAGCGACGAAAACTCTCGCGAAATTCCCACGGCGAAACCTCGAGATACTTTTCACTTGTCTTCTGCGAGTCTGAGACCTGACTTTTGCGATTACTCGACTTTTGCAAGTCCTTATCTCGACAAAATCTCCTTAAAGTCTTCTCTATCTCAAAGTCTATTCGAAAATCGAAAGAATCTACCAATAGCCTTTATAATTATAATGGATTGAGTTCAATAGTGCCACCCAGGTTTGGAACCCACTCTTTAGAAGTTTATATGCACGCATGTGTCATCACCCCATTGGTCGGAAGTCCAATGAGTCCATAAAAAAAAAGATTCTTTTTTTAGATTCTTAGTTGTTCTTAGAAGAGTAGAAACAAAGGGTACGCTCTCTAGAAGATTTGCTCGGGGCTGTTCACTTTCACTTGGTCGCCTGGTATCTTGAAACCTCTTTGCTTGCGGGGGCAGGAGTGGAAACGTCTGAGAGAGCGCTTCGCAAAAGAATCGTGTGGCGCGGTGAAAGGTTTCCCGTTGGGGGTTCCGGCCCTCCTGGTCTTCCCCTAATTGTGGAAGAAGGGAGGTGAGTTGATACTCCACTTTCTCTCTCGCGCCTTTCTTCAGTTTGTTCCTGTTTGTCTATTCGGGACGGGGCAGGCAGCCCACATACATGAAGAGAAGAAGAGAGGGTGGTCGTAGATCAGATTCTCTCTAAGAGAATCGCAAGTCGAAGAAGGCCACAAGTTGAAGCAGCCGATGCTTTGGTCATTCAGTTGACTCCTTGCTGTCATGCTGGCAAAAGCAGGGGTTTCGGCCGGTTTTACCTACTATTGGATTTGAACCAATGACTCTCGCCGTATGAAAGCGATACTCTAACCGCTGAGTCAAGTAGGTCAAGCTGAGTCAAGTCAGAGAAAATAGACTCCTATAAGAGAAAGCCGCGTAACCAGAGTTCCAATGCGCATATTCGGAGAATAAAGCGGATAGCGGAGCGCTAAGAAAGAGAAAACGTTATCACTATACGAAATGAGACAGCGGCTAACACGCTAAGATCAGCCACTTAGGCAGGGAGAATCCAACACCAGTAAGGGTCTACTTCTTGCTTGAAGTCAAGTGAAGATGTGGCATCAGAGTCCTCCTTCCTACCTATAGTGTGCGTGTGTGGGTCTATCTTCTACTAGTGATTAACGTGCAAAAGCTTATTCGAGCTTGCCTGTAAGCCCTTCTAGAGTCAGATTCATGTCCACATCTATCCCCTAATGGAAGACTTACCTACTCTCGATGCACTGCTTATTCACCTTCCTGGGATCATAGCTTTTTTTGCAAACACTGCTTATTCAACAGCAGTTGATTCAATAACACCAACAGGGGAATCGACAACAAACCCATCAACACCGGTTATTGCAAACAACCTCTTCGGATTAACTTCACTTCCTCCGCCAGCTCATTCCTTTCCTTCTAGCGAAAGCTGGCCAATCTTTCTTCTTTTATGAAAATTGATGGTTAGTGATCTATTCTATTATATGATAAGAAAAAAAGAGGGCATTGTCCAATGCCTCGTAAGGTACCTTTTCCGCTTTCGGGCACTGGTTCCTCTGCGGAATGAATTCTCATTCAAACCAACCAAGAACTTCTTATCAAAAGCAACCGTCCCCTTCAACTGGCACAACACAAGCAATAGGAAAGAAAGAGGTACGAAGTGACTCGACTGAAAGGAGAGGATTCGTGTCGACTGATAAGGAGAGGGACGTAGTCGCTCTAGCTTTGCTAGAGGCACGCAGTAACTCGACTGAAAGGTACGAAGTAAGCTAGCTTTCTAAGCTAAGCAAGCCCTTTTCTCCGGGCACTACGGTAGGACGTGGATCGATCATGACGAGAATGGACTTTTCCGTAATTAATGTAATAGAAGAGTCACAGTCCAGTTCCCCCGGCTTTATCTTTCTTCTTACTAGTAAGAATAAGAGATATGAATTCAAGCGGGTAAGGGCTTGGCTTAACCCTGTCTTCTCTCCTAATCGGGTCGGAGGCGGAGACTGGCAAAGTTCATCATTCAGTGGTAGAGTGTTCATAGAAAAGAAGGCGTCGCCCAACGAGTGGCAGATTTGGATGCTAAGGCAGTTCCGTTTTTCTGGATAGAATCTCGCTCATGGAGGAAGAGTACGCGCGCTACGGCTTAGGCAGTTGATCGGATCAGATAGCCCTTCGGTTCGGGCAACCGCACAACAAATTCCGATCAACAACTTGGAGGTATGGCTGAGTGGCTTAAGGCATTGGTTTGCTAAATCGACATACAAGAAGATTGTATCATGGGTTCGAATCCCATTTCCTCCGGAACGGAAGTGGAACGAGCGGGCGAAATTACGTAAAGAACCGAACCCCTTGGTGGAGTCCAGTCCCCCGGAGGACAGAATAGCACTACTTAGTGACTAGGAGCAGAGAGCCCGTTGCGCGTTGTTTTTTTTTTGACCGGCCTATCTTCTTTCTATAAGCAAGCTCCCTCCGGCCGTCCAGTCCCTGGGCGGCTCTCGGTTCTTGAGCATGTTTGGAGATTAGGCGGCAGTTGAAAGAGCTGCTCGAAAGCTTTACGAACAAGCGAAAAGGGCCCTACACTTTGAATTATCTAAAATTCTGACTACTAATTATCTATTATAATTAAAGGGCTTTTCTCTTTCTTAAGAATAAAGTGTAGGGCCCTTTTCGATGAAGAAAACAGACTTTAGGAAAGTGGTTCAGGTAGCTCAGCTGGTTAGAGCAAAGGACTGAAAATCCTTGTGTCAGTGGTTCGAATCCACTTCTAAGCGGGCGAAGGGTCCAAAGCGTAGCCGGGAGCGAGCCGGTTGAAATTCAAGCAAGTAAAAAAAAAGTCAAAGAGGAAAGAAAAATGTGAGCGCTCCTGCACTATACGGCTTTTTGGCGTCGCCCTATCTTGCTGGAGGAAGATTCAAAAAAAAAAGCGGGAAAAAATGGATTTCCCCCTCGATTATCAATGACTGAATTGATCAATGACTTTATTTCATTTCCTCTCCTCTCCTTTCAGTCGAGTTACTTCGTACCTCTGCTGTCCATTTCTTATTCATTCCGGGCGCTCGGCCGGTGCTCCTTTCTCAAACCAGAACAACTCTGGACGTTAGGGAAGATAAGAGAAGACCGCCTGAGCGAACCGACCGAAGGGACTTGACTTATCCGAACCGAACGATAGCGGCTTAAAGCTAAGCCTATTACGAGCCGCGTCGCTGCTTGATCGGCGGGGAGGAGCATCTCAAAGTATAGGGCAAAGGATCAAGCGCTTTTACTTTGTCTCCCGGGATTCACCACAGGTTGGGTTTAAGAGCCGTGTGATGGGTGACTATCCTGCACGGTTCGGAGAGCACTTTTCGTCTGCGTTGGTGAATGGGAGCCCCCCTATCAAGCAAGAAAGAAGCAGTTCTTCCCACGGCGGAGTCACCATTGACTCTATTTATTATTATGGTAAATTAGTATATCAAGATATCAATCTGAGATCTTATTTCGGTTCGATACGTCCACCTACGAGACTTACCTTTGGCTTTCGCCTCGGTAGGTGTATTATTATCCATTTTCAAAAAAGAACATTCATTCATTTCTTTCTTCCTCGTCGACCACAACGACGCGCAAAATCCAGACCCGGAAATCAGAAGGGCCGGTGGTGGGAATTTGGGAAAGTCGGGCCGATCGAGTGTCTTTTTTCAAGCGACGGTAGAAAAGAAGAACGAAACGAAGTGAGAGGCCGGAGGGCCGGGAAAAGAGTCAAGTCGATCAGGCTCGACGACCAGAAAAAGCAAAACGAAATCCGGATTTGGCCAAAAAAGAAACAACGCTATGGATACCATGACCGATCACCATCGATCAAGAAGAATCTTTCTAAATCACTTCGGGTCAGCGGGGCCTTCAAGCATCCGAAATACGCCGAGGTTGTAAATGACATAGCGTTTCTGATAGAAAATGACGATTCCTTCAAAAAAACGAAGTTATTCAAGTTCTTTTGGAAAAAGAAGTCCCGCTACGACGGCCCGACAAGTCATCTACTTAAAAGGACCCTCTCCGCAGTGCGCCCTTCCTTGAATTATTCGGTCATGCAATACTTATTGAATCTAAAGAACAAAATGCATTTCGATCCCGTCCTAGTTCTCAATCATTTCGTGGCACCGGGCGTGGTTGAACCATCTACGACGATGAAGAGAGCTAATACACAGGGAAGAAGCTTAGATAAGAGAATACGTTCTCGCATCGCTTTTTTTGTGGAAAACTCGACCAGCCAGAAAAAGTGTTTGGCCGAACCCAAAAAGAGGTTGACCCACTTCATTCGCGAAGCGAATGATCTTCGCTTCGCGGGAAGAAGAAAAACAACCATCTCGCTCTTTCCTTTCTTCGGTGCTACCTTTTTCTTTCCAAGGGATGGAGTTAGAGTGTATAAGAACCTATTTTTTAGGAATGCCCGGAAAAAACTCCTAGGTAAATTAAGGAGAAAATGTTGGAACCTCATGGGTAAGGATAAGGTAATGAAATTGATAGAAAAATTCATAGATCTAGGTGGGATAAGAGAATTGATAAAGGGAATAGAGATGATGATAGAGATCATACTGAAAAACAGAAAAATTCTGTACGGGTACAACTCTTATTTGAACGAAGTGAAAAAAATGCGATCTTTGTTGTCTAATAGAACAAACACTAATACCTTAATTGAATCGGTCAAGATCCAATCTGTTTATCAAAGTGCTTCTCCGATTGCTCAAGACATATCTTTTCAACCGAAAAACAAAAGAAGATCATTTCGTTCCATTTTTAGTCAAATAGTGAAGAATATTCCATTAGTAATGAAAAAAGGGGTAGAGGGGATCCGTATATGTTGTTCAGGTCGATTAGCAGGTGCAGAAATTGCTAGAACTGAATGCGGAAAATATGGAAAAACATCTTGTAATGTATTACACCAGAAAATCGATTATGCTTCTGCGGAAGTATCTACTCGTTACGGAATCTTAGGTGTCAAAGTGTGGATTTCTTATAGTCAAAAATGAAAGGGGCGTGCTATATCCGAAACGTACGAAATCTAGTAAATATCGTAAAGGCAGATGTAGTAGAGGTTGCAAACCGGACGGTACACAACTTGGTTTTGGAAGATATGGCACTAAAAGTTGTAGAGCTGGTCGTCTTTCATATCGAGCCATTGAAGCAGCGCGCCGGGCTATAATCGGGCATTTCCATCGTGCTATGAGCGGACAATTTCGAGGAAATGGTTAGATATGGGTAAGAGTTCTCGCAGATCTCCCTATTACCGGGAAACCTACAGAAGTCAGAATGGGAAGAGGAAAGGGAAATCCTACGGGTTGGATTGCTCGTGTGTCCACGGGACAAATCCTATTTGAAATGGATGGTGTAAGTTTGTCAAATGCTCGACAAGCCGCTACATTAGCGGCGCATAAACCATGTTCGTCAACCAAGTTTGTTCAGTGGTCGTAACGTAATTGGGTAGTGTGGAAAAACCGGGCCGAGGGTTTTCTTCTGGCGACTAGCTTCTACCGCTAGCGCTTGGACTTGAAAGAAAGCTACAGGTACCTTTCATCAATCAATGAATGAAAAGAAATCGCTTACCAAAGGAAAACTGGTTGGTTCGAGAACCCCTTAGTCAAAGGAAAGAGGGGTCCTAATTCCGGGACGGAGCCGTATGACGCGAGAGTGTCACGTACGGTTCCTTTGAGAAGGGTGTGATACCACCACCTATCAGGCCCGACGAGCGGTCCACGGAGCTGCATCCTTACTCACCTGGTCTATGCACATTGCTTTCTCCAGGAGGTTGGCCGCCTATCCTAGATCTTCCCATTTCCAAGAGGATCCCGGGCTCAATCTGGTTTAGTATCAAGGTGATTCTCTTTCTCTTTCTATATATATGGGTCCGTGCAGCATTTCCACGATATCGTTATGATCAATTAATGGGACTTGGCCGGAAAGTGTTCTTGCCTCTATCATTAGCTCGGGTAGTCGCCGTTTCTGGTGTTTTAGTCACCTTTCAATGGCTCCCTTAATTATGTGCGAGGAATTTCCCTATTGAGTAATGGGAAGCGGGCTACTCCCCGAAAATGCCCGTTCGTTTGTCGTTGGGGTTCAAAATATTATTTCCTTATACTTATCGTTTTTCTTGTGATATGCCAACCTGAACCTTCACTCCCACTGCCCTAGGTCTCATTGCCTCAGCCCTTCAAGGTGCACAGCCACCATACCTGATTGCTTTGATCGAAGCTTAAACAGGGCCAGTACTATCAGAGTGCTTTACTTCAGGTCGAGCGGTTCCACCATGTAATTACGTTCTTCAGTGCAGTCAAAGGCGAAGGTTGAATGAATATCCATCTGTTCCAGTTCTCTCTGAATAGCAGAAAGCGGTGAACGGTAAGCGATATGGTGGATTTAGCTGCACTTTCTTTTTACATTATTGGGAAGAAGACTCTTCTTTGCAAGAGGTGCCCTCCTGACCTGGAGGAATTGGTCTTTGATTCCGTTTTTGAGAAAGATAATGAACCGGCTTTACTAGATATCGTACCTGCGCGAACAACCTCACTCAGCTAGCCAGCACTTACCCCTCGGTTTGGCGCTGCGGAAAGAGAACTATGAAAAGCATGGGGTATCCTCCTAAGTGAAAATGAGTTTGCCCCTATCATATCAGAGGGAGACTTGGTTTAGGCGGAAGAATGGGTGGCCTGCGATTCTTGCGCACAGGGGATCTTTTGGCCTGCGAAACAGAATTGAAGGAACAATGAAGAAATGAACAGCACAACAAATCTCACGCAATGAACAAAGTCGCTCTGCGCAATCCAATTGACTTGGCTATCTATTCTTTTCTTTCTTATTCTTTATTCGATTCGATCTTGCTTTTCTCTAGCATTGATCCCAGCGCCATAAACACGTTTATCCATTCTTCATCAGCGCAACAAACACCCCTCATCAGTGCACCTTGGCAAACGGCAAACAACCTGGCACTAGTATATTCATTCCCAAGTTCGATCTTTCCACGCCTTTGGGGTAGTTAAGCCCTCCGGCGCTACCAGGAATTTAGTAGTTGCATAAGGACCTAATAGATCACCAATGAAGCCCTCCAATCTATAAACTCAACAAGGAGGACTCATGGCCCTTCCCTGCCACCATATCGAAGCACTTCCACATGAGCCCGAATTCCAGATCGCTCGGGCGCACCAGGAGCGTTCATAACATGACATGGCGCATTCAATAAAGAAAAGATCTGAGCTGAGGCCAACCTCCGGAGAGATTTGGCATAGTACCAATGGACTTGACCAAGCACCCAGTGACGTAAAAGCGACCATTCGACGAACCTTGGCCCCGAGCTCATCGGGAGCTAATTGAAGTTCTCATCTCTGTAGATATTTAATCAAATCATATGACATTTGAAATAGGGAGATAGAGGATAACCCCTACCCATTCGAAAGGATAGCCGCTAGACTTCTCATAAGACATAGCTCGAAGACGCCTGACCTTACGAGACTGAGAGTGATTAAGCCTAGCCAGCACTTTGTAGCCACACCCACAAATGCGGTAGGGAAGCCCCTCATGTTTAATGCACTTATCTTGTCAAAGATAACTCGGTCAGCAAAAGAAGTCAATTGTCGACGCGCCATTGCTTTTACCTTTTCAATTTGACTGTTGAACAGGAGCACTCTGGACTGTCGAAGCGATGGGAGCTACTGGTGTGGCTGCTGATTTTGATGTTGTTGGGATGAATAGGATTTCTTTTTTTGCCCTAATTGGAGTAGAGCACAGGAGTATTGCTGTGAAGGTGGTGGACTCTGAACTTGAGATTGCTGGTGGGTTTGGGAGTGGAACTGTCTTTGCTGAAAAACAGGTTGTTGCTGCTGGGTTGTCACAGCTTGGACATTGTTCCATCTCCTTCTACCTACGTCCTCTTTGGTTGCCTTGAAGTTCCTGGGGAAGAGGGGGGGCCTGGATTGGATGTTAGACATCCCCGATGGCTTACGATATAGTGCTCAAAGTCTCGAACTGAGGGAAAGCTCTAGGAAAAAGCCTTGCACACAAAACTAAAGTGGAGCGGCTTTGTCCTCCGGACAATAGGCAATAGATTGATAAAGATCATCAGGGTTCAACTGATTAGGCAAACAATAAGAAAATGTCTTCCCGTGATCCTTACCTATCAATTCGTTATGAGAGCACTGTGGAATAGCGGACGATATCATGAGTTTATGAAACAAGAGCTGGGACTAGTATAAGCAGATTTTGCAAGTAACTCCATAGGAAAGTACATTAGTCTTTCACGAATCCTCTCCTTTCAGTCGAGTTACTGCGTGCCTCTAGCAAAGCTAGAGCGACTACGTCCCTCTCCTTATCAGTCGACACGAATCCTCTCCTTTTTTGATTTAAAAAAAAAAAAGTAAGCATCAAATCAAAGCCCACAAGTTCCTTGCCTTGTTCATCATATCATGAAAGAGCGCAGTCATGGCTCGCTGATACGTCGCCCCGGCATTCTTTAGACCAAACGGCATCACCTTGTAACAGAACGTTCCCTCCTACCTGATATGGTGATAAACGCAGTTTTCTCTCGGCCATCTTGATCTGGTTATATCAAGAGAAAGCATCCATAAAGGACAGCATCCCGTGTCCACCAGAACATCGATGTGAGGAAAAAAGAATCTTTTGGGCTTGCCTTGTTTAGGCTTGGACTTACGGAACCCGCTTTCAAATTGAGGCGTCAAAGGCTGGAATGCCTTGCTTCGCTCTACAGCTAGTGGAGACAACGACTAAGAAGATTGACGACAGGAGAAGACCTTATTACGACTTTTCTGTTATTAGACTAATGCTTTCTTATGTCTGCCATTAGCTTAAGGCTAGTGTAATGGAGGGCTTCCTCGCAGGAAGCTTTATAGTAAGGGGTGAAACGGCTTGTTTGGCTTTCTTCTTTCTGACTACAAGGACTAATGACCCTCTTTTCCAACTTTGTCCTCAACTGGTCGGGCACAAAGACATAGCAAACGCACCCAAATACTCTGAAATGTGAAAGAGTCGGCTTTCTCTTGTACAAAACCTAGTATGGCGAGAGAAAACCAAGTTTCGCTTGAGGCAATCTGTTGATGACATGGGCTTCAGTCATCATGCATTCGGCCCGGCTCCACATTCTTCGCATTCATCATGCAGTTTCGCTAAGATGTCGACTCTTCTTCTCTGCGACTTCGTTCTGCTGTGTAGTATAAGAGCACGCAAACTGTCTGCGAATCCCGTGCTTTTCAAGTAAGCACTAACTCTTGTGATGTGTATTCTCTTCCAGAGTCTGTCCTCAAACATAGTTTTCTTTGCTTTTTTAAATGAAATTAAAAAGAAGTCTCATTTTCTACAAAACTTCTGAACTCCATGAACTTTTGAAAGACTTCGGACTTCTCTGCTAAGAAATATACCCTGCGAGTAATCATCAATAAATGATTGTATATAAGGCTAAGGCTTACCTAAGCATGATAGAGTGGAGACTTTGCCAAAGACTCTTTGAAAAAGTTCAGACTTGTTTTCATTCGAGAGAACAGAGTGAATCATAAAAGGGTTAAATCATCCTTTATTTCCGTACGCAAGCCATGGAAGGACATCTACTGTACTACCAGATCTCCATAAGAAGAAGATCCCCTTTCATTCCCATTCCATTGAACCGCTTAGGTGGTCTAAGACTAGATGAGCTTGAGTGAGAACTTCAATCTTCTTGGAGACACGGTAGGCCTTGTCATCTGATTGATCTCTTTCCATAACAGCTTTTAGAAGACATGAAGTGAAGGTAGGGTGTTGAGGGTTCTACCAAGGCCATGCATCTTAAGAGTGAAGGTACTATGCCTAAGTACTCGGGCTATATGAGTCTAGGTCAGACCCTGTGTTTAGTCTCAAATGAAAATCGAAACATTCTATTCGCTTCCAGGTCGAAGAAAAAAGTAGAGACAGACCTTGTTACCTGATGGGTAACGTGCTAGTCCTTATTAGCTTGCCTATATTAGAGAGATCCCACTTCTTCCTATAAATCGATCTTGTTTACTCGCTACTTGATCTCTTTTTTCATAGTTTGGAATGAATAAACCCTAAAAAATCGCTTTTCGTAGATGCATCTTAGCTAGCTAGGAATCTATTAGAAGCATAAGCTGTCCGTTCTGAAATAAAAAGAAATAGGGTGGAGTAGTGGGAGAGAAGCCAGAATGAGCATTCGATCTGATCTTACCTGCATATAAAGGATAGCTGGGAAGACGAAGCGAGAGAGTGAAAGACCATCGGATGGATCTCTCTGGGGACTGATTTGATAGGAAGTCTATCTTTTCGGGAAGCAGGCGCTATGAAACGAGATGGGATGTTCTAGAGAATATAGGAAGCTTATGTGCAGGTAAGTGAAATACCTGGTTGTCGAGTCATTCAGCGAATGTATGATTCCTAGTTCGATCCAAAGGGTAGAAATTCCTTACTCTATCAAGTAAGCAGCTTCGCCCCTTAGAAAGGACTGGGAGCTCTAGCCCATTTCTATTTCCAGGGGACTATATCGAGAAAGAGAAAGGAGTAGCGCAAGCTAGACGAGCAGAGAGAAGGCCTGTAGAGGGAGTTTGAGTCCTGATACTACGCAAATTCTTTGAATTCGATTAGTTTACTCAAGAATTGCTCAATGAATCTGTTGATTTGAAATCAAAGGATGGTCTACGATCAGCAGAAGAGTCGAAGAGAGGGTTTCTATTTCTATATCCCCACAGGACTCTGTTTAGACGCTCTCTTTTCATCCCTATAGGGATTGATTGAAACTATCCTTAGATTAGCGCTTGTGCTATTCCTTTAGTCCACACCTCTGCTCTGGGGACTACTTTCAAAGAAAAGGGCTATTCTAAAGAAGGAAAGAAAGCCACGAGAGCCGCTTGTCCAGCCAGTTAGCAGCTAAGGAGCTACTCTAGAGTTCCTTCCAGTCGGGAAAGAGTTAGCTTAAGCTTAAGACCGGTCAAGTCAAGTAAAGGGTAGGGCAGATGTAGTCGATACAGGTTTACGCGAGACGGATTTAGTCGATGTCGATACGGATTGAGCGCTGCTTTCCCGCTTGTAGACACTGCTGTAGTCTTTGGTGATTCGTCACTACGAAAGAAACTGGCTTTTGCCTCTTCCATACTGGGCTGGGGGATTTTCTAAGGGGTTTTTCTCGCTTTATGGCTTCTCTTCTAATTTAAGCACATCGATGACTTTGACAGAGGAAGGGAGGCCATAAGCGGCTATTGGATAGAGAGCTTTTAGAACACTGTAGATCCGTCGATACTGCTTTTTACGCTGCCTTCTCGCTTGCCTGCATAGGACGACAGCTTCCGGCTATCAATGAGTCAAAGCCCAAGGGTCTTAGAGAAAGACCAATAGAATGAGTTTTGTGACACTGAATTACGCCTTCTTTTCAAGCCTTTCTCTTTCAAAGAAGGCGCAGCCAGTGAGCTAGGGTTCTGTATCAGTCTCCACCCTTGTTTTTCTAACAAGGCCAGATTTCAATAAGATCTATTTATAAACCAACCCCATTCAACCTTTCCCTTTTTATAAGCACATATGATCCCAGCTCTTCCAATCAATTTGCTTTTCATTCCCAGTCTGTCTCCACCAAGAATTCCTAAGGAGATTCTATTAGTTCTTTACTTTCTTTACTCACATAATCCTTCTGGAGCAGGACATTAGACTGAATTCCATCCAGTCTGAAGCTAGTGAAGCACTTTGCTTGGCTTGTTTACTTTTGTCCACATTCTCAGTAAAATAAGTACATTCCACCGGGCACCCTTAAGCCCCATAGGTATAGGTAAAAAAAAAAGAATCCATTGAGTGGTAAGTGTAAAATCCCCCCGGCAAGATGCCTAATATTTAGAATGCTCCGGTAGTTCAAGGGCGAGACAGTGTTGATGAACAAATGAATGTGACTTGCGAGGTACAGCAATTATTGGGAAAGAATCGAGTTAGAGCTGTAGCTATGAGTGATACAGATGGTCTAATGAGAGGAATGGAAGTGATTGACACGGGAGCTCCTATAAGTGTTCCCGTCGGTGGATCGACTCTGGGACGAATTTTCAACGTGCTCGGAGAACCTGTTGATAATTTAGGTCCCGTAGATACTCATACAACGTCTCCTATTCATAGATCTGCGCCCGCCTTTATACAGTTAGATACAAAATTCTCTATTTTTGAAACAGGAATGAAAGTAGTAGATCTTTTAGCTTCCGTGGAGGAAAAATCGGGTGAGGAGGCTTTTAAAGATCGGATTTCTTTTTTTCAAAGAAAAACAGGATTCACTGAAGCTGTTCAAACAGGCATAGGCCAACTCAATCACAAGTACTCGATAAAAAATTTCTCAGTACTTCAGAGATTGGCTGGTGCAGGTTATAGAGTGAGAGCGCCTTTGATGTCGACTCAATCAAAGCCTTGGGAACGACTAAAAGCGGCCGTTGGTAAGCCCTATGGGTCAACAAAACTACCTTTAGAGTGGTGGATAGGACGGGGTAAGCCACTCAATCCCTACCTGAAGGGAAGAAAAGTTTTCTATCTCCTTAAGGAGTTAAAACCTAAGGAGGTCCGACTCTTCCCTGAACAGTTGGTCTTTGATGGGGAGCGGGAGATTCTTGAGAGAACCGTTGTCTATCAATGGATGAGACAATGGTTAACTTGGCTGTCCTGGTACCATACCATCAGTTCTAATCCAGACCCTTCCCTCGATCAATTCTTTGATGCTCCTATATGTGCTACTTCCTGGAAGCGCCAAGACTTTGATAGTAATATCTATAAGTTTGGCATTCTTTGGAAGGTCTACGATATGAGGGTGGCTTGGTCACTTCAGACTTGTCCTTCGTACGTCTTGGACGATAAGACAGTGGTCACCTTTGATCCTTGGATCCTCGGTGGTCTGAGTGGGCACGACTTCATGATGGCACCAGTGGATTAACCAACACTGGTCTATCAGTGAAGCTGGCATAAGAATTTTGGAATACACATAAATCTACAGATTTTTTCTAGTGTTTTTGATTTAGGGATTCCACAGTTCAGACAGAGACACGTTGTTGAGTATGTGGCTTGACTGACTCCAAGGTGACTCAAGTCTCGATTGAGCAGTCATTTTGAATAGTCACGGGTCTTGCTTTAGCACAGTTTTACGTTTGCAATTGTAGAGGGCGGTTTGTGACCTGAACATTTTCCAGGGAAACCGGGGACCGAAAGGTCGTGAAAGATAGCAAAAAGGTGCATGAATTTCTAGGCTAATTCAGTGCCTTGTGGATGCTATCTATGAAGTAGTTAGACACGCTCTTTGCACTGCACTCGGGGCATAAGGGCCCGCGGTGATTATTAACATGCGCTTTTCTAGCCCATATCTTCTCACCTCCGGTCACATGAGCTTTCGAGAGCCCGGTCCGGATCTAAACGATTTGTTATCTATGTCTCATGTCTTTCAGCTATTTGGGATCCAGAGAAAGACAGACCTACCAGTTTTAAGTGGCAAGATCAATCAAACAAAATAGGCTCAAGAGACGAACCAGGTTTCTTCTTCTTATATATCCTATCGTAGTAATTGTAATATAACCCTATTTTCAAAACTTTAGGTAGGCCTGCACATTTTAGGTTATCCAAAAAGAATAGAATGACTAATGTCAAACCCCCACAAAGAAAAAGCTCCTTGGACTTCCCTATCCGTATGGCCGTCCAATCCATGACAACCTCACAACAAAGAGTCAAATGCCAAGCCCTTTTTCTATTAAAGAAACAAGCATGCGCTCAAAATACCTCATAAACCCCAACTACTTTGTTTGTGTACTGGAACAGCTACCACTTCCTTAGAACAACACTAACTTACCGCATAATATAAGAAAAGAAAGAGAATAGCTCCATAATAGAAAACTGCCATGAATTACACACACGCAAGTAGTGGCTCGTTTTTTCTTTTTCTAGTGGAAAGAATTTTCTCTCTGAGAAAAACACATAACATTTTTTCGCTAGAGCTCGTCACTGAAGAATGGTGGCTTGACTTTTTGGAATTAGAGAAGAACTTCTTCGCGTGGGCAGCGTACGTACAAGGCTGTTCGGACCCCTTCCCTCTTGTATGAAGCGCGTTGCCATGGTCTCTTTCTCCTTTGCCAGGTTACGTGGCATGGATTCGTCGATTGACGAATCGGATCTTGGCTTGCTGTCCTGCCGACGAACTAGTCTAGAAGTAGAAAGGGAAGTCAATAGAAAGAGGTCCCCCCTCCTCCCTCTGTTTGTCTTCTTCTCGCCGCCTTCCTGCCTTGCGCTGCTTACAGATTCCGTTGCAGGTATCTAAACATCTAATCTATTAGTTAAGGGGGTTGGGGCGCGAAGCGCAAACCGTTTTTTAATCTCATTATGATTTGGTCGTTCGGAAGAGATTCTCTGAAAGCGTCCTTCCTTCTCAATGCCCGGGACCTCGAGCGAAGAGCTCCAATGCGCATATTCGCGGATGCCGTAATCGCAGAAGCCGGATCAACATCATGACAACGGCATTCTGGAAACTGTTGGGCCAGCTACAATTGGTCTAATGTCTGAGTGCGTATGGCAGTACACTGAGAGCACCTTTCAAGTCGGCTGACAAAGAAAAAAGGGTTTCGTCGTCTTTTTCCCGCTTTCATCCTCCCTTCGATTGCGAGGGGATGAGATTGGAGGCCGGTTTTCAATTCATCTTCCCGTCCAGCAAAGGGGGTGAAGGGGAGCGGACAGCAAGTTGGAAGACACTGCGGAACCGCGTGATTGATCCATCTGCGCTATTCCCTAATTGAAGAAAGTTGGAAAGCCTTCAAAACCTCAGCCCCTACCATTCTATTTAAGAAAATGAAAGCTGACTAGCAATCGCTCGTTTTTCTTATTAGCATGGGATTGGATGTTAATAATGAAAGACAGAACATCTATTAGAAGGCAATTCCCGGGGAATTCCTATCGATTTTCGATGGACAACAATCCATCTTTCTCGCTTTCGCTCTTTCTCCTAATCAATCGCGAGGGTTTCTTCGGGCATGAGAACGCAAGTGCCGAAATCCAACAAAATGTCCGAACGTCCGAGGACGAAAGAGAAAATGTTCCGCGGGGAACTCGTTTCATGTCGGCCTATTCGTGCCGCTTAGACGTCGGCCATGAAATCCATCACTATACTGAGCAGATCACGGTCAAACAGAACTGTGCGCGATTCTCTCGTGAATCGCCTTCCGAAAGGTATGGCATTCAGGCTTTGAACCCGGGGAGAAATCTTTCTTCATAGATACAAGACATTCGTTGCTGATCTAAAAAAGATCTTATCCCGTGGGCGTTAGCGGACGTTTTTCATTCTTCACCCGGTCTTTAGTAGCGTTTACTTTGGAAACGCGCTAAAACAGGCCTATAGGTTCGCCTTTCTAATAGAAGAAGAGTCTATAATTAGATAGAAGTATATAGAATTAGTCAGATTGTCTGAAGCATGAACAGAATCACCTTTGTTCCGAAGGCCAAGTCAAGCTAAAGCTTTACTTTTTTTTTCAAAGGCGGTCCCCTTCTTTCCCCGGATCGATGACTCGCTTGTTCAGTACTGCTTACTATTATAGTATAGGAGGATGCCGTCCCCTCGGGACTACCAGTAGCGGGGCTAAGTATAGTTGAATCTCGTGCAAGTTAGGTTGTGGTTGTATTGGCTGCAAGCAGAACGTAGGCGCTTTAGGTGTGCGTTGACCATGCACTCTCGCATCGTGTAATGTCGTATGTATGATAGAGGTGGTGTGGTAATTGACCTCAATGCTAATGGTTATCCCCAAGGTTCAACGAATGAATGAAGCTATGATCGTACCGGGATAGAGATGATGGTCTTCCTCTGATGTCTCCAAGCCGGCCATAGATAGGCAAAGCA